AAATTATATAGAAAAGTTTTATATAAATAAGATTCATAGTATCCTTCTTATTATTAATCGCCTAGAATTTGAACAGAAACTAAATCCATTTGATAGAAAAGCATGCGCAAAGCAAATTTATTATTTATTGAACTTAATCAATGAATTTGCTGTAAAATCAACATCAAGTTTCAATTTTAAAAGACCCTTTTTAGTTCCTGAACACGAACAAGTAAGAATTGATTCAGAAGATAGAATAAAAATTTTCAAATTTTTATTTGATGCAGATAGAACTCTTCCCAACGAGAAAACGAAAAAAAAAAAATCTATTGCACTAAAAGAAATCCATAAAAAAGTCCCTCGGTGGTCATACAAATTAATTAACGATTTGGAACAACAGGAGGGAGAAACTGAGGAAAGTGTGGTAGAAGATCATGAGATTCGCTCAAGAAAAGCCAAACGTGTAGTTATTTTTACTGATAACCAACAGAATACTGATACTGATACTTATAATAATACCCAAGAAACTAATAATACTGATCAAACAGACGAAGTAGCTTTGATACGTTATTCACAACAATCAGATTTTCGTCGAGACATAATCAAAGGCTCCGTGCGTGCTCAAAGACGTAAAATAGTTACTTGGAAATTCTTTGAGGCAGATGTGCATTCCCCCCTTTTTTTGGACCGAATAGACAAATCCCCCCTTTTTTCTTTTGATATTTCCGAACGGATAAACCTAATTTTGAGAAATTGTATGTGGACAAACGCAGAACTCAAAATTTCGGATTATAAAGAGAAAACCACAGAAGAAAGTGAGAAAAAAAAAGAAGAGGATAAAAAAGAAGAAGACAAAAGAAAGGAGAAAGTACGTATAGAAATAGCGGAAGCCTGGGATAGTATTTTACTTGCTCAAGTAATAAGAGGTTTTTTGTTAGTAATCCAATCGATTCTTAGAAAATATATTATATTGCCTTCATTGATAATAGTTAAAAATACCGCCCGTATGCTATTATTTCAATTTCCCGAATGGTCCGAGGATTTAAAGGATTGGAATAGAGAAATGCATGTTAAATGCACCTATAATGGCGTTCAATTATCAGAAAAAGAATTTCCAAAAAACTGGTTAACAGACGGTATTCAGATTAAGATTCTATTTCCTTTTCGTCTGAAACCTTGGCACAGATCTAACCTACGAGCCCCTTATAACGATCCAATGAAAAAGAAAGATTCCAAAAATGATTTTTGTTTTTTAACAATTTTTGGAATGGAAGCTGAATTCCCTTTTGATTCTCCCAGAAAACAACTTTCATTTTTTGAACCTATTTTTAAAGAACTCAAAAGAAAAGTTTTAAAATTGAAAAAGAAATGCTTTCTAATTCTAAGAATTTTAAAAGAAAAAACAAAATTGTTTCTAAATGTTTCAAAAGAAACAAAAAAATGGGTCATTAAAAGCATTCAGTTTTTAAAAGAAATAAAAAAAGAACTCTCAAAAATAAACCCAATTCTCCTGTTTGGATTGAGAAAAAGAAAAGTATATGAATTTGAATTGAGTAAAACTAAAAAAGATTCGATAATCAGTAATTTGATGATTCATGAATCGTCCATTCAAACTATACCTCGGGATTGGACAAATTATTCATTGACAGAAAAAAAAATGCAGGATCTAACTGATAGAACAAACACAATCATAAATCAAATAGAAAAAATAAAAAATGAAAAAAAGGGGGGATTTCTAATTCCAGATCGAAATATTAGTTCTAACAAAATAAGTGATGATGATAAAAGGTTGGAATCACAAAAAAATATTTGGCAGATATTAAAAAGAAAAAATGTTCGATTAATCCGGAAATCACATTATTTTTTTAAAATTTTCATTGAAAGGATATACATAGATATCTTTCTGTGGATCATTAATATTCCTAGGATCAATACACAACCATTTCTTGAATCAATAAAAAAAATTATTAATAAATACATTACCAATAATGAAACAAGTCAAGAAAAAATTGATAAAACAAATCAAAGTTTAATTCACTTTATTTCGACTCTAAAAAAGGCACTTTATAATACTAATATTAGTAATAAGAATTCAAATAATTTTTGTGACTTATCCTACTTTTCACAAGCCTATGTATTTTACAAACTCTCACAAACCCAATTTATTAATTTCTATTTATATAAGTTAAAATCTGTCTTTCAATATAATGGAGCAGCCTTTTTTATTAAAAATGAAATAAAGGATTCTTTTGTTGGAACACAAGAATTGTTTCATTCTCAATTAAAACATAAGAATCGTCAGAAGTCTGGAATGAATCAATGGACAAATTGGTTAAGGAATCATTATCAATATGATATATCTCAGATTAGATGGTCTAGACTAGTAACACAAAAATGGCGAAATAGATTCAATCAACACTGTATGAATCAAAATAAGGATTTATGCAATTCATCTAAAAAAATTAAATTTATTCACTACGAAAAACAAAATAATTTTGAAAAGGCTTCATTACTGAATCAAAAGGAGAGTTTTAAAAAACAATATAGATATGATCGGTTAGCATATAAATCTATTAATTCTGAAGATACGAAGTACTCTTCAATTTATGAATCGCCATTTCACGTAAAAAATAACCAAGAAGTTTTTTCGAATTCCAACACACATAAACGAAAATTATTTAATATGATGGAAGGTATTCCTATTATCCCTATCAATAATGATCTAGTACAAGATGATATTAGAGATATGGAGAAAAATATGGATAGAAAATATTTTGATTGGAGAATTATCCATTTTTGTCTTAGAAAGAAAGTAGATATCGAAGCCTGGATAAATATTGATACTGACAGTAATAAAAAATCTACTAAGGCTAAGCTTAATAATTATCAAATAATTGATAAAATAAAAAAGAAAGATCTTTTTTACCTCACGATTCATCAAGATCAAGAAATCAACCTATCCAATCAAAAAGGGTTTTTGGATTGGATGGGAATGAATGAAGAAATATTAAATCGTCCCATATCAAATCTTGAACATTGGTTCTTCCCAGAATTTTTGATACTTTATAATTTGTATAAAACTAAACCGTGGTTTATACCAATAAAATTACTTCTTTTAGATTCTAATATAAATGAAAACGCTACTGATATTGAAAACAAAAGCATCGCTGGAAATAAAAAAAGAGATCCTTTTATATCCTCCAATGAAAAAAAATCTCTTGAATTAAAAAAACGAAATAAAGGTCAAAAAGAATCCGCGGACCAAGCAAACCTTGAATCTGCTCTTTCAAACCAAGAAAAAGATGTTGAAGAAGATTATATGGGATCGGACATGAAAAAACATAAAAATAAAAAGCAATACAAGAACAATACAAAAGCGGAGTTTTATTTCTTGCTAAAAAGGTATTTGCATTTTCAATTGCGATGGGATGATATTTTAAATAAAAAAATAATCAATAACATCAAAGTATATTGTCTCCTGCTTAGACTGATAAATCCAAGAGAAATAACTATATCCTCTATTCAAAGGGGAGAAATGAGTCTGGATATTCTGATGATTCAGAAAAATTTAACTCTTACAGAATTGATCAAAAGAGGAATTTTTATTATTGAACCGATTCGTCTATCTATAAAAAATGATGGACAATTTATTATGTATCAAACCGTTGGTATTTCATTGGTTCATCAAAGTAAACACCAAATTAATCAAAAATACCGAGAAAAAAACCATGTTGATAAGAATTCTGATGATAAGAATTCTGATAAAGTCATTACCAAATATCAAAAGATGACTGGAAATAGAGATAAAAATAATTATGATTTGTTTGTTCCTGAAAATCTTTTATCACCCAGACTTCGGAGAGAATTTAGAATTCTAATTTGTTTCAATTCTAGGAATAGAAATAATATGCATAAAAATTCAGCATTGGGGAATGGGAATAAGGTAAACAGCCAGGGTTTGGATAAAAGCAAAGGATTAAAAAAAAAACTTATTAAATTAAAGTTATTTCTTTGGCCCAATTATCGATTAGAAGATTTAGCTTGTATGAATCGGTATTGGTTTGATACCAATAACGGCAGTCGTTTCGGTATGGTAAGGATACATATGTATCCGCGATTGAAAATTTATTACTAGTCCATTTTTGCTTTGCTATATTTCCCATCCCATATCACAGCGGGTCTATGACGACAAAGAGGTGCACACATCCATTGTCTTACATTACATTCTGATACATGATACTAATTCAATGACCTATCAATTCGATCTAGAAATGAATCAATAAAACCTTCTGATTGTAGGACTAAGTTTTTATCTTTTGGGAGTGCAGAAAACAACCACCCTTTTGTATACCTTTTCAAATGTATACCTTTTCAAATCGAATTTAAAAATGAAAATCGGATTGATTCAATTTGATTTAAAAAAATCCAAAATTTATAACGAAATTAAGATTATTGTCTATACCAAACTAAAACGAGTGACATTATTATTACTGATCAATAAATATATCTATCAACAAAAATATCTTAAAAAAGGAGGGGGTTTCATTTTATGGTAAAAAATTCATTCATCTCAGTTATTTCACAAGAAGAAAAAGAAGAAAACAGGGGATCTGTTGAATTTCAAATATTTAGTTTCACCAATAGGATACGAAGACTTACTTCACATTTACAATTACACAAAAAAGACTATTTATCTCAGAGAGGTCTACGTAAAATTCTGGGAAAACGCCAACGACTGCTATCTTATTTGTCAAAGAAAAATAAAATGGGTTATAAAGAATTAATTAATCGGTTGGATATTCGGGAATTAAAAACTCGTTAATTTGAAGAGGCATTTTGAATTATTTGATTTATTAGATCTTGAATTTGAATGAACTTTTTTTCATTTTCAGAAATTCATGAAAGAATGAATTAAGGAAAAACCTATGAATATACCAGCTACAAGAAAAGACCTCATGGTAGTCAATATGGGTCCCCACCATCCATCAATGCATGGTGTTCTTCGACTTATCATTACTCTAGATGGTGAAGATGTTATTGACTGTGAACCAATATTGGGTTATTTACACCGAGGGATGGAAAAAATTGCGGAAAACCGAACAATTATACAATATTTGCCTTATGTAACACGTTGGGATTATTTAGCTACTATGTTCACAGAAGCAATAACGGTAAATGGACCGGAACAGCTGGGAAATATTCAAGTACCTAAAAGAGCCAGCTATATCAGAATAATTATGTTGGAGTTGAGTCGTATAGCTTCTCATCTGTTATGGCTCGGTCCTTTTATGGCGGATATTGGTGCACAGACTCCTTTTTTCTATATTTTCAGAGAAAGAGAATTAGTATATGATCTATTCGAAGCTGCTACCGGTATGAGAATGATGCATAATTATTTTCGGATCGGGGGAGTAGCGGCTGATCTACCTCATGGCTGGATAGATAAATGTTTGGATTTCTGCAATTATTTTTTAACAAGGGTTGCTGAATATCAACAACTTATTACACGCAATCCAATTTTTTTAGAACGAGTCGAGGGGGTAGGCATTATTGGTCGAGAGGAAGTAATAAATTGGGGTTTATCGGGACCAATGCTGCGAGCGTCCGGAATACAATGGGATCTTCGTAAAGTTGATCAGTATGAGTGTTACGACGAATTTGATTGGGAAGTACAGTGGCAAAAAGAAGGAGATTCATTGGCTCGTTATCTAGTCCGAATTGGTGAAATGATAGAATCCATAAAAATTATTCAACAGGCTCTCGAAGGAATTCCGGGGGGGCCATATGAGAATTTAGAAATCCGATACTTTGATAGAGAAGGGAATCCAGAATGGAATGATTTTGAATATCGCTTTATTAGTAAAAAACCTTCTCCTACATTTGAATTGCCGAAACAAGAACTTTATGTGAGAGTCGAAGCCCCAAAAGGAGAATTGGGGATTTTTCTGATAGGGGATCGGAGTGGTTTTCCTTGGAGATGGAAAATTAGACCGCCGGGTTTTATCAATTTGCAAATTCTTCCTCAGTTAGTTAAAAGAATGAAATTGGCTGATATTATGACAATACTAGGTAGTATAGATATCATTATGGGAGAAGTTGATCGTTGAAATGATAATTGATACACCAGAAGTACAAGATATTGATTCTTTTTCTAGATTGGAATTTTTAAAAGAGGTCTATGGAATTATATGGTTATTTATTCCTATTTTGACTCTTGTATTGGGAATCACAATAGGCGTACTGGTAATTGTATGGTTAGAAAGAGAAATATCCGCGGGAATACAACAACGTATTGGACCTGAATACGCCGGCCCTTTGGGAGTTCTTCAAGCTCTAGCAGATGGGACAAAACTTCTTTTCAAAGAAAATCTTTTTCCATCTAGAGGGGATACTCGTTTATTCAGTATCGGTCCATCCATAGCAGTTATATCAATTTTAGTAAGCTATTTAGTAGTTCCGTTTGGTTATCGCCTTGTTTTAGCGGATCTCAATATTGGTGTTTTTTTATGGATTGCCATTTCAAGTATTGCTCCCATTGGACTTCTTATGTCAGGATACGGGTCAAATAATAAATATTCCTTTTTAGGTGGTCTACGAGCTGCTGCTCAATCGATTAGTTATGAAATACCATTAACTTTATGTGTGTTATCCATATCTCTACGTGCGATTCGTTGATATATAGACATAAGCTTTTCTTTATTCTTTCTTTCTAGGAAAGTGGTGGAATGAATTGAGTAGAGTAGATATCTTCATTTTTTTTTATTAATTATTCGGATTTCGGATTGAAGAATTAAATCAAATAGTTATATGAGTGAAAAAAAACAGCTTATATATAATATATAAATAAGTATAAATAAGATAATTTAGAATATATAAATTCGCAGTAAAAATATTGAGTCTCATTTTCCATGTATAAGAGTTAAAGAGTTAAGCGGAAATAAACATAAGAAACCGTTTACCCCAAGATTGGTTGATTAGTCATCCTGACTTGAAGCGGGCTCAAAAGATCCACCGTATTGAGTTTTCACTATTATTTGTATGTATTACCATACACGTATTATCATAACGGGGGGTTGAACAAAAACGAGTGGATGGTTAGAAACACCAAGATATGAAACGGATTTGTAATGGAAATGGAGATTATGTAAATTATCCAAAAGAACATTTTGACATAATATACAAACTAAAGAATACTAATTGGGGCTTAAAGTTGGTAGAAATTATTAGGCAGTACTCCCCAAGGCACGATTCCAATCCAGAGTATGCTCCTATCCACCGATTAAATACATAACTATTGGGAACGAAAAAACCCTTTACTTTCTTTTGTAAGCCCTCTTTTTCTCAGAAATAGAAAGAAGAATAGGAACGAAAAAAAAAAAAAAGAGAAAGAAACCCAATTCCAATAAAAAAAATCTTTTTTATCTTTTTCCATATCCATATTCATATATATAGAATATATAGAATTTGTATCATAATTCATGAATTAATATGGAATTTTTTTTTTAAGTGAAAAAGACGGGT